ATTTATATATATTATGTAAGTTATAAAAAATTAAAATATATAAATAATTAATCTATTATATTATTATAAATTATTATTTTCCATTATAATGGAATTATTACAATAATTATAATTTATATATTTAATATAATGTTGTTATTTTATCTTAAAAATTAAATATATATAAAAAGTATGCCACAATTAGTACCATTTTATTTTTTAAATCAATTAACTTATGGATTTTTATTAATTACAGTATTATTAGTATTATTTTCTCAATATTTTTTACCTATGATTTTAAGATTATATGTATCAAGATTATTTATTTCTAAATTATAATAAAAATAATAATTTTATTCAAATAAAATAAATATTTTTTTTTATAGTTTATTATAGTAAGACTATGATGAAATAATTTTATTGAAAATAATAAAAATTATTACCGTATAATTTTATTGTTAAAACGGTAGTATATATTTACCCAATTTATTTATTTATAAAAATGTATTAAATTAAGTAGTTTTATCTTATATATTTTATTTATTAAAATAATATTTTTATTAAAATATTGAAGATGAAACTATGTTATTTTATAAATTTTAGTGGGTTATTAATATATATATTATAATATACTCTTTCCTAATAATTCAATAAATTATTTATTTTGTTTATTGGGTTATATAAGTTGCTTAATTACTTTTTAAAAATATATATAAATATTAATTAATAAGTAATAGGAACTATTAATAACAAAAACAAATTATAATTTGTTTTTGTTATTGAGTATTATTACATACAAAAATAAATAAAAATTAATTTTTATTTAATTAATAATTATTAAAATAATAATTATTATTAAAGTTATAATAAATAGATATATATAATAATGTTTAATTTATTAAATACATATATTAATTCACCTTTAGATCAATTTGAAATTAGAGTATTTTTAGGTTTTGTATCACCATTTTATGATTTAAGTTGTTTAAGTTTTACAACATTTTCATTATATACATTAATTGTATTATTAGTAATTTTAGGATTAAATTTATTAACTAATAATAATGGTAAAATTGTAGGTTCAAGATGATTAGTATCACAAGAAGCTATTTATGATACTATTTTAAATATGGTTAAAGGTCAAATTAGTGGTAAATTATGAGGTTATTATTTCCCATTAATTTATACATTCTTTATTTTTATTTTTACAGCTAATTTAATTAGTATGATTCCTTATTCATTTGCTTTAACTTCTCATTTAGTATTTATTGTTTCTTTAAGTACTATTATTTGATTAGGTGCTACTATTCTAGGTTTTTATAAACATGGTTTAGTATTCTTTTCATTATTCGTACCTACAGGTACACCTTTACCTTTAGTACCTTTATTAGTTTTAATTGAATTATTATCTTATATTGCTAGAGCTATCTCTTTAGGTTTAAGATTAATGGCTAATATTTTAGCAGGTCATTTATTAATGATTATTTTAGCAGGTTTAACATTAAATTTAATGTCTATTAATATCTTTACTTTATTATTTGGTTTTGTACCTTTAGCAGGTATTTTAGCTATTTTATGTTTAGAATTTGCTATTGCAATGATTCAAAGTTATGTTTGAGCTATTTTAACATGTTCTTACTTAAAAGATTCTTTATACTTACATTAATAAATAATTTTATATAATTATTCACAATATATTTATATTATAAATAAGTTATGTAACTCATCGTTATAATAATTAATAGTAAAAATATAATAATTTAATATATAAAATGTTAAAATTATAATAATATTCTTATTTTTAATATATTATTATTATATTAAATGAATATAATATTGTATTTTATATATTATTTAATATAGAATGATAAATAATATTTTTAATTTAATTAAAAGTAATAATAAATATTATTATTTAAATTTATTATTTAAATAAATAAATATATATATTAGTATTTAATATAATTATATATTAAATATATTAAAATATATAAAAATAAAATATACAATAAATAATAAATCATTATATATATAATTTATAAAAATAAAATATATAGTTATGCTTTTTAAATTCATAACAATAAAATAGTTTTATTTATTTACAAGGTAAATAAAACAATATAATAATAAAATATTTAATTATTTTTTATATATATTATATATATATTTATAAATTATATATGATTATATTATAATAATAAAGTTTAATACTTTAAATATAAAAAAATAATATGCAATTAGTATTAGCCGCTAAATATATTGGAGCAGGTATCTCAACAATTGGATTATTAGGAGCAGGTATTGGTATTGCTATCGTATTCGCTGCTTTAATTAACGGTGTATCAAGAAACCCATCATTAAAAGATACATTATTCCCATTTGCTATTTTAGGATTTGCATTATCAGAAGCTACAGGGTTATTCTGTTTAATGATCTCTTTCTTATTGTTATACGGTAGTTAATTAATAAAATAATAATAATAATAATAATATTCTTTTATTTATTATTTATAAAAATAAAAATTTATAAATAATGAATATAAAAACAAAATTAACTACTTCATTTATTATTTTCTTATGATAAATAATTAATTGTTACTTCTTAATAAATATAATATTTTAAGTAATTTTGTTTTAATTAATTTTATTAAGTAAAGTGTATAATGAAGTAGTAAGGTATAATTATAATATAGTTCGAATCTATATATAGTATAATAAATTATTTAACCATTTATTTCTTAAATAGCGAAAATATAATATTTATTTATAAGTAATAATAATAATTTTTAAGAATAGACAAAAAAGTCTAATTAATAATAAAAAATTTATGTTAAATTTATATTTTAATATTTTAAACGTTATTTATAATGACGTACCAACACCTTATGCTTGTTATTTTCAAGATTCAGCTACACCTAATCAAGAAGGTATTTTAGAATTACATGATAATATTATGTTTTATTTATTAATTGTTTTAGGATTAGTATCATGATTATTATTCACAATTGTAAAAACATATTCAAAAAATCCTATTGCATATAAATATATTAAACATGGTCAAGTAATTGAAATTATTTGAACTATTTTCCCAGCTGTAGTATTATTAATTATTGCTTTCCCTTCATTTATTTTATTATATTTATGTGATGAAGTTATTTCACCAGCTATGACTATTAAAGCTATTGGTTTACAATGATATTGAAAATATGAATATTCAGATTTTATTAATGATAATGGTGAAACTGTTGAATTTGAATCATATGTTATTCCTGATGAATTATTAGAAGATGGTCAATTAAGATTATTAGATACTGATGCTTCAGTTGTTGTACCTGTTGATACACATATTAGATTTGTTGTTACAGCTGCTGATGTTATTCATGATTTTTGTGTACCAAGTTTAGGTATTAAAATTGATGCCGCTCCTGGTAGATTAAATCAAGTATCAGCTTTAATTCAAAGAGAAGGTGTATTCTATGGACAATGTTCAGAATTATGTGGAGTTCAACATGGATTTATGCCTATTAAAATTGAAGCTGTATCATTACCTAAATTTTTAGAATGATTAAATGAACAATAATAATAATATTTATATATTATTAATTAATTAAATAATTAATAATTTGATTATAAATAAAAATTAACCTTATATATAATTATAATATATTAGTCTTTATATTTAGGTTATTATTTTTTAATAATATTCTTAATTTATATATTTAATGCAATTATATATATATTATAATATATATTATAATATATATATTTTATGTATAAGTAATATATATATATATAGATTTTTATATAAATTATATATATTTATTAATAATTATTCCTTAAAATATATAGTTTTTATTAATTATATATTTTAATTTTTAAATAATAAATAATATTTTTATACAAACTATAATCTATAAATTAATTAAAAATAGGAGTTTATTTTTTAGCCTTTATAGCTTAGTGGTAAAGCAGTAAACTGAAGATTTACCTACATGTAGTTCGATTCTCATTAAGGGCATTTATTTTATGTATGTAAACACTGAGATTTGAACTCAGATCTTATGCACCTAAAAACATATATTCTGCCGATTAAATTATATTTACTATTATACCATTTATTTATATTTTTAATACATTTAATTATTTATATATACAATTATTATTAAATTATTATATATTTTTATATAAATTAAAATGATATTATAATTATATATTATATATTGTTATATATATATAATTACTTATATAATTATAAATATAATATTGTTATAAATATTGTATAAGTAATATAATAATTAATATTATAATTTATATATAAATAGATTTTATATATAAATTTATAAATAATATAAATTCTTTATAATAAATAAATTTATATAATGTATAAATATATATATTTATAGTTTAACTCTTAAATAAATTAATATATTTAATTATTTTCATGATTGTCATTTTTTATGTTTTAAAGTAGTTTCTTTTTATTAATTAGGATGAAATATTATTATATTTATTATGATTAATTTAATTAAAAAAGTTATTTTTATAAGGAGATGTTGTTTAAAGGTTAAATTGTTAGATTGCAAATCTATTCATAAAGAGTTCGATTCTCTTCGTCTCTTTAAATTAATTAATTACCTTATTATTTTATAAATTATATATAAATTTAACTATTTTTTATTAATTATAATAAAATAATGAATGAAATAATTTTTCTAATTAATTAAATTAATAAGGAGATTAGCTTAATTGGTATAGCGTTCGTTTTACACACGAAAGATTATAGGTTCAAATCCTATATTTCCTAATTATATATATTTATATATATATATGTATTATTTTATTTATTAATATAAATTATTTATATATAATATTTTAATATTTAAATCTTTTTATTAATTTTATTAATAAGCTAATAATAGTTACATTCTATTTGTTAATTAGGATGAGATGATTAAATAGTTTATTTATAAATTAAAAATAGGACAAAACTTATTAAATTATATATATAAAAAATATATAACTATTATATATATATTATATTATATTATATAAAAATATAACCATATCTATATTATAATAATATAAAAATATTTATATTATTATATATAATAATTTATATTTAAATTATTATTATAATTATTATATATTATATTATAGATATTAAAATTAAATATAAAAATAAATTTAAATGACACATTTAGAAAGAAGTAGACATCAACAATTTCCATTTCATATGGTTGCACCATCACCTTGACCAATTATGGTTTCATTTGCATTATTATCATTAACATTATCATTAGCATTAACAATGCATGGTTATATTGGTAATATGAATTTAGTATATTTAGCTTTATTTGTATTACTAGCTAGTTCTCTATTATGATTTAGAGATATTATTGCTGAAGCAACATATTTAGGTGATCATACTATTGCTGTAAGAAAAGGTATTAATTTAGGTTTTTTATTATTTGTAGTATCTGAAGTATTAATTTTTGCTAGTTTATTTTGAGCTTACTTTCATTCAGCTATGAGTCCTGATGTACTATTAGGTGGAGTATGACCTCCTGTTGGTATTGAAGCTGTACAACCTACTGAATTACCATTATTAAATACTATTATTTTATTAGCTTCAGGTGCTACTATTACATATAGTCATCATGCTTTAATTGAAGGTAATAGAAAAAATGCATTATTAGGTTTATTAATTACACTTTGATTAATTATTATTTTTGTAACTTGTCAATATATTGAATATACTAATGCAGCTTTTACTATTAGTGATGGAGTATATGGTTCAGTATTCTATGCAGGTACTGGTTTACATTTTTTACACATGGTTATGTTAATTGTTATGTTAGCTATTAATTATTGAAGAATGAGAAATTATCATTTAACATCTTCACATCATGTAGGATATGAAACACTAATTTTATACTTACATGTCTTAGATATTATTTGATTATTCTTATATATCGTATTCTATTGATGAGGTGTTTAAATGTTTTAAATAAACATTTGAGTAATAATATTCTTTATTATAAATTTTATAAAATTATAAAAAAAAATATCCTTTAATAATTAATAAAATTTTATAGTTTAAAACAATCAATCAATCAATCAATCAATCAATCAATCAATGAATGAATGAATGAATGTAGTAAAATATTAAATAAAAATTATTATTTAGCTAAACAATACAAATATTATTTATTATAAGTAATAATAATATATATATATATAGCTATTTTGGTGGAATTGGTAGACACGATACTCTTAAGATGTATTACTTTATTGTATGAAGGTTCAAGTCCTTCAAGTAGCATAATTAAAATCATATTATTTACTCGTTAGTTCTTATATTATAATACTATAAATAACGAAATTTATAAATATTGTATTACTCTATACCCTTATTATTAATAAGATATATTTCTATATATATAAAAGAGAGATTATAGTTTAATTTATTAATAATATATATATATTACTTAATAATATCCATTAACCAACCTATTTATATATTATAAAATATAAAATAGGAAGAGATAAGTATTATATAAATTATTATAATTATTTTTCCCATATCATATTAATGGGTTTATATATGAATCGTAGACTAATAGGTAAGTCACCAAAATTTGAGTTTGGAGTTTGTTTGTTCGAATCAAACCGGTTCAAAATTATATCTATTTTCTTGGTAAATAAATATACTCTATATTTTATACTTTATAGTTTCTCCCACCCTCCATCTCTATCTTAATTAATATTTATAAAAATATTATAAAATAGTCAGATTATTATAACAATAATAATAAGTTATTTATTTAGTAATTTTCTTATTATTTTAATAATATTTATTATAAGAAAGAGGGAGATAATAAAAATTCTTATGGGAACTTATTTTATTTATTTATAATATAATTCATCCTTTTATATAATTACATTAATATATTTTATAAAATATATATATAATTTAATAATAAAATTATAATAAAATTATAATTATGTGTAACTTAATAAGAGAATATTGTTTAATGGTAAAACAGTTGTCTTTTAAGCAACCCATGCTTGGTTCGATTCCAGCTATTCTTATAATATATATATAATAATTTCTATTATTTAAATAATATTTATTATTATTATATTAATATAATTTTATTCATTAAATTTACAATTATTTTTTATAAACTATCCTTTTATTATAATTTATGTTATATAAAGTAAGGCAGTTAGTATAATTAATAAATAGTTTTCATATAAATTTAACATAATATAAATATTATTTATTGTATCATATATATATATATATAATTTATTATATATGGGCAATAATTATTATATAAATAGCTCTCTTAGCTTAATGGTTAAAGCATAATACTTCTAATATTAGGATTCCATGTTCAACTCATGGAGAGAGTATATTATTTATAAGTAATAATAATATTTATAATTAATTATAAATATTATTTATATCTTTTCCTATTAACATATATATTTGATTATTTATTTGTAATAAGGAGTAAATATAACTTAAAATAGATAATTTATAAATATAATATTTAATAAATATTGTACAAAAATATATATGATTAATAAAACTAATATTATATTTTATTATTATATATTAGTATTTTTATAATATATTTTCTTTTTATAAAAATATTTTAATTGAATTGTTATCAATAAGTTAATAATTAAAGATATGACTTAATTAAAAATATCTTAAAATAGGTATAAGTTAATTGGTAAACTGGATGTCTTCCAAACATTGAATGCGAGTTCAATTCTCGCTACCTATAAAAATATAAATAAAAATAAATTCTTATAATTAATTAAATTATTTATAAAATATTTATTAAAGGATCTGTAGCTTAATAGTAAAGTACCATCTTGTCACGATGGAGGATGTCAGTGCAAGTCTGATTAGATTCGGGAAAATTCACCATTAGGTAAGGTAGATTATTTGCTAAGTAATTGAATTAATTATTCTTATGAGTTCAAATCTCATATTTTCCGATTTAATAAACAATATCCTTAATTTAATGGTTAAAATATTATTATACGGATTTAATTATATAGGTTCAAATCCTATAGGATATTAAAAATAAATTTTATTATAATGTAATAATTAATTTATACTATTTTTATTTTTATATAAATAATTATATATATTCTCTCTACTTTACTTACTTTTTATAATTTATAAATATTATAAGGAATAATAGGGAAGAATCAATGAAAAAAGGTGAATATATTTCAATGGTAGAAAATATGCTTGTGGCGCGTCTAATCTGAGTTCGATTCTCAGTATTCATCCTTATAAATAAATAAATAAAAAATATTTTATGATAAATAAGGATATATTAATTAAGAATAAAGTAATATATTATAATTTATTATATTAGTGAGATATATAATAATAAATTTATTATATAATAATTAACTTGTATAGTTTAACGGTTAAAACATTTGTCTCATAAATAAATAATGAAAGGTTCAATTCCTTCTACAAGTATATATAAAACTACATATTAATATATCATATATATATATATATATATTTGATACAATAAATAATATTATATAATAATATTATATAATTAATTTTTTTTTTAATTATATATTATCAGGAGTTAATTAATTTTTTATAAATATTTATAAGGTAATAAATTACTATGAATTAATTATATTAAATAATATATAATATATATAATTATATATATTATATATTATAATTATTTATTGAAATAACAATATTAAAAAAAAATGATAAAAAATATTAATTTATTAAAATTATTAAATAATAAATTATATAATAATAATGATAAACATTTATTATTAAAAACATTATTATTAGAATTAAATAAAATAAGATTATCAAAAAATATTATTAATAATAAAAATATTAATAAATATATAAATGAATTAAATAATAAAGGTAATAAATTACAACATATTAATAATATAAATAATTGACTAACACAAATTTATAATTATAATAAAAATATAGAAATTCTAACTACTATAAAAGATAAATTATTAATTAAATTATTATATAAATTTATAACATTAAAATTAAATATAAATAATATAAATTTTATAAAAAAAATTATTATTAGTAAACCTATTTTTCAACATACTATTAATAATTTAAATATTAAATTTTATTATTATAATTTATCATTATATAATAATAATAATACTAATAATAATAATTATAATAAATATTATATAAATATAGTATCAAAAATAATAAATTTATTAAATAATAATAATAATAATTTAAGTAAAATTTTAAGTTATTATTATAAAAAAAAAGTTACTATTGAACCTATTAAATTATCATATAATTATTTAAATAGTGATATTTTTAGTAAATGTATTAGTATAGGAGATATTAATAAATATAATAATGGTATTAAAAATGAATATTCACGTTTATTAAATAATACTATTCCTAAATTAAATGATCAACTTATTTCTATAAATTATATTAATAATATTAAATATATTAATAAATTAAAATATAATAATATTATTAATAATATAAATAATAATTTAAAAAATACATCTAAAGGATTATTAAATATTAATAATATTTATAATAATATGAATATTTATAATATTCCTATAAATATTTTAATATTTAAATATTTAACAGGTTGATCTATTACATTTAATGGTAGATTATCAACAAGTAAATCTATTTCTAGATCTGAAACACAAAAAGTATTAGTAGGTACATTCCGTAATAAAAATTATTTATGAAGTAATATTAATAATATATATAAATTAAATTATATCTCAGCTAATCATAATTTATCTAATATGTCTAATATTAATAAAAATGGTAAATATAATATTAAAGTTAAATTAAATTATATTTAATGATTATAAATATAATTATTTATATTTAATAAAAATTAATAATATTCTTTTCCTACCTATATTTTAATAATAATAATAATAATTTATAATTATATCAATATAAATAATACTATAGACAAATACATTTATAAAATAATTAATATTAAAATAATATATCCTCTCCCTTTTTTTTATTATTATAATTTTCTCTTTTTTAATTAATATTATAAGCTATATTATCATAAAAATATAAGTAATAATAATAATAAGTATATATATAAATAATAAAAATTAATTATAAAAATAATAATATAATAATTATTATTAGTTTTATTTATTATTAATTATTTATATAAAAATTAGTAGTTCTATCTTAATAATAAATATTTAGGATTATATAATTAAGTAAGATAATAAAGGAGGGATTTCCAATGTTGGTAATTGGAGTTGAGCTGTAAACTCAATGGTTTCTACCTTCATAGGTTCAATTCCTATTCCCTTCAAATTATATTATTATTAATAAAAATAATATAAGTAAAAATAATATATAGTCTTTATAGCTTATCGGTTAAAGCATCTCACTGTTAATGAGAATAGATAGGTTCAATTCCTATTAAGGACTTAATAAAATATTTATATATATATAATTTTACTTGTTTAATAAAATAATTAAATAGATATAATAAAGAGTAATAAATAATAGGGGTTATAGTTAAATTTGGTAGAACGAATGCGTTGCATGCATTTAATATGAGTTCAAGTCTCATTAACTCCATATATATATATATATATATATATTTAACTTTTATTAATTATATAAAAATATAATTATTAATAATATAATAGAAACTATAATTCAATTGGTTAGAATAGTATTTTGATAAGGTACCAATATAGGTTCGATCCCTGTTAGTTTCAGTAAAAATATATAAAAAAGGGATGGTTGACTGAGTGGCTTAAGGTGTAATATTTGAGCTATTATTAGTTTTAATTAACTACGTAGGTTCAAATCCTACACCATCCGTAATATATATATATGTTTAATATATAAATTTATTTATTTATAATTTTATAAGTATATAATTAAATAATATATATTTCTATATATATATAAGTAATAATAATAATAATATAATAAAAATCAATTTATTTATTTATTATATAAGAGTAAAATATAAAAAATATTAAGAACATGATGTTGGTTCAGATTAAACGCTAAATAAGGACATGACACATGCAAATTAAACGTTTATTATAAAAATTATAATAAATATGTAGTGTATACGTGAGTAATTTATAAGGAATTTCAAACTATAGAATAAGTTAAATGCTTAATAAATATATTTTTATATTTTTATTTATTTATTTTAAATAATATATAAAAAATATATTAAAGAATATATTTCTATATATATTTGTCTATAGTCAAGCCTATAATGGTTTAGGTAGTAGGTTTTATTAAGAGTTAAACCTAGCCTTCGATCCATAGTTAATAATTAAAGTTATAATGACCACGTTGACTTTGAAATATAGTCAATATCTAAATGATACAGCAGTGAGGAATATTGAACAATGATCGAAAGATTGATTCAGTTACTTATTAGGATGATATATAATTAATTATAAACTATATTATAGAATATAACATAATATATATAAATTGATTAAAAATAAAATCCATAAATAGTTAAAATAATGATATTAACTACCATAAAAATTATTATGGATATAATTTATTATTTTATATAATAAATTATATTTTAATAGTCCTAACAAATATTTGTGCCAGCAGCTGCGGTAATACAAAGGGGGCTAGCGTTAATCATAATGGCTTAAAGGGTCCGTAGAATTATTTATATTAAAAAATAAATTCGAGTTAATAAATTTAATTAAAGAATTATAATAGTAAAGATGAAATAATTATAATAATTATAAGACTTATATATGTGAAAATATTAATTAAATATTAACTGACATTGATGGACGAAAGCTAGAGTAGCAATACGGATTCGATACCCGAGTAGTTCTAGCTGTAAACTATGAACACCATAATTTATAAATTTTATAAATTATAAATGAAAATGTAAGTGTTCCGCCTGAAGAGTACGTTCGCAAGAATGAAACTCAAGACAATAGACGGTTACAGACTTAAGCAGTGGAGCATGTTATTTAATTCGATAATCCGCGACTAATCTTACCATATTTTGAATATAATAATTAATTTAATTAATAAATTATACAGGCGTTACATCGTTGTCTTCAGTTCGTGCCGCAAGGTCTTAGATTAAGTTCATTAACGAACATAACTCCATATATATAATATTAAATTATATATAATATTTATATTATTATATAAAATGAAAGGAATTAAGACAAATCATGATGATCCTTATAATATGGGTAATAGACGTGCTATAATAAAATAATAATAAAGTTATATAATAATTAAAATTATAATTAATAACATAAAATATTTTAATCTTTAATATATATATATATTATATATAATATGAATTATAATCTGAAATTCGATTATATGAAATAAGAATTGCTAGTAATACGTAAATTATTATGTTACGGTGAATATTCTAACTGTTTCGCACTAATCACTCATCACGCGTTGAAACATAATATTATCCTAATATATATATATAAATATATTATATATATCTTTTATATATATAAATATATATATATTTTATATAGAAGAAATATTATGAATTAATGCGAAGTTGAAATACAGTTACCGTAGGGGAACCTGCGGTGGGCTTATAATTATCTTTAATATTCTTTTTTTTTTTTTGTTTTATTTTATTAAAAGAATATAGTTTAATTGGTAAAACTATTGATTTCAAATCAATCATTAGGAGTTCAAGTCTCTTTATTCTTGTAAAAATTATATATATAAGTAATGAATAATAGATTTGAAATATTTATTATATAGATTTAAAGAAATAATCATAGAATACATAAGTTATTAATAGTTACTAGGTTACTAATAAATAATAAATTTTATTTTAATACCTAAGGGAAACCTTCTTATTAAATATACTAAGTGAACTGAAACATCTAAGTAACTTAAGGATAAAAAATCAACCGAGATATTATTAGTATTGGTGAGAGAAAATAATATAGTTAATATTTGTAAGTATTATGTAATATAATTATGTAAGAATATAGGACAAACTAGTTCTAAAACTAAATACTATTAATAAACAAAATAAGTACCGAAAGGGAAAGTATGTAAATGGTTATTTTATAAGTAATCATAGATATAAAATTTATATTAATGATGTACCTTTTGTATAATGGGTCAGCAAGTAATTAATATTAGCAAAATTGTCAAAATTACAAAAAAATTGAAAATAAGTTAATATTAATTGACCCGAAAGCAAATGATCTTACTATGACCAGACGGTAAAACGGTCGAACAGGTTGATGTTGCAATATCATCTGATGAGTTGTGGTAAGTAGTGAAAGACAAATCTGATTTGCAGATAGCTGGTTTTCTACGAAATATATGTTAGTATAGCTTTTATAATAATAATTATTATAATAAAATTTATAAAGAACGGTACAGCAACAAATATATTTAGGGGAACTATTGTAGTTTTATCAAAAATATTTGATCTCGAAATGTTTAATTATAATTATAAAAAGTCAGATTATGTGCGATAAGGTAAATAATCTAAAGGGAAACAGCCCAGATTAATATATAAGGTTCCTAATTAATTAATAATAAGTGAAATAAATATTAAAATATTATAATACAATCAGTTAATGGATTTGACAATAACCATTTTTTAATGAACATGTAACAATGCACTGATCTATATAAATAATAATATTATAAATTAAATATATATATAATATATATTTATTAATAAACAATATACGGATCTTTATTAAAATAAAAATTATTTAACCGAATATTTAAATATTATTATTAAATAATAATAATATGGTAGTAGAACATTTAATGAAAAAATATATTAATTTTTAATTAATATATAAATAAATAAAAAATATATAATATATTTTATTATTATTAATAAAATATTAAAAGTAATTAAATAGAGAATGCTGACATGAGTAACGAAAAAAAGGTTAAACCTTTTCACCTAAAACATAAGGTTTTACTATAAAAGTACGGCCCTTAATTAAATTATATAAATATAATATATAAGATAGGATAATTCTAAATTAAATTTAATATATCTTTTATTATTTATTTATTTTAAAACTATAAAAGATCAAGAAATATGTTTAATTTATACCGTAATGTAAACCGACTCAGGTATGTTAGTAGAGAATATTAAGGTGAATTAGATAATTAAAGGGAAGGAACTCGGCAAAAATAGCTCTAACGTTAGTCAATAAAGAGATTTAAAAACAAAGTTGTACAACTGTTTAATAAAAACACCGCACTTTGCATAAACGATAAGTTAACGTATAAGGTGTGAACTCTGCTCCATGCTTAACATATAAATAATATTATTTAATGATAATATTATTAAATTTAAGTAAATAGCAGCCTTATTATGAGGGTTCTAAGGTAGCGAAATTCATTGTCCAATAATTATGGTCCTGCATGAATGACGTAATGATACAACAACTGTCTCCCCTTTAAGCTAAGTGAAATTAAAATCGCAGTGAAGATGCTGTGTACCTATAGTGTGACGGAAAGACCCTATGCAGCTTTACTGTAATTAGATAGATCGAATTATTGTATATTATATTCAGAATATTAAGTAATTGATTAAATAAAAATGAGATACTTATTATAATAATATAATAATTCTAATCTTATATATATATATATTTAATAGATTTTATTCTTAAATAAATTCATATTATATATTTTTAATATATAATATAATAATAATAAGAGACAATCTCTAATTGGTAGTTTTGATGGGGCGTCATTTTCAGCAATAATATCTGAATAAGTCTATATATATATTATAATATTATTTAAAATTCAAAATATATATTATATATATTAATTATAAATAGAAATATATTATATTTTATAATATATTTTAGTAATAGATAAAATTATGTATAGTAAAATTGTCTAGAAAACAATAATAATAATATATTTATTATATTATATAATATAGTGTATTAAATTAATATAATGGTTTAACTATGCAACAATTATAACACAAACAAGTGAAATAAGTACGTAAGTATGGCATAATGAACAAATAACACTGATTGTAATGGTTATTGATAACGAATAAAAGTTACGCTAGGGATAACAGGGTAATATAGCGAAAGAGTAGATATTGTAAGCTATGTTTGCCACCTCGATGTCGACTCTACCTATCCTCTTGGTTGTAAATGCTAAGAAGGGTTTGACTGTTCGTCAATTAAAAGGTAACGTGAGTTGGGTTAAATACGATGTAAATCAGTATGGTTCCTATCTACTATAGGTAATATTATCAACTTAAGTCTTATTCTTAGTACGCAAGGATCAGAATGAATTAATCCATGGTGTATCTATTGATTATTTTATAATATATATATATTTATATATATATATTATCTATATTAGTTTATATTTTAATATTATTATTATTTATTATTTAAATAATAATAATTTATTATAGTCATAGTAGATAAGCTAAATTAATAAATAATAAGTATTGAAAGCATATAAAATACGAAGTTGTCTTAAGATGAGATAATAATCTGATTATTTTATACTAAAATATATATAGGTTTTTTATATATCTATATAAAAAAATACTAATTTATCAGTTATCTATATAATATCTAATCTATTATTCATTAAATTTTATATTATATATATAATAATATAATCTTATATATAAAATTAATATATAAATTATAAAATAAGGTTATAATTAAATTTATTTATAATATAAATAGAATAATTTATAACTTTACTTATTTATAATTAATTTATAATAATAGTTATATCTATTAAAATATAATTATGTAATAAAATATATAAAATATATATAAATATATCTATTAACTCTTATATTATAATATAAGTTAATAAAATATAGTTATATTAGCTCAATTGGTAGAGCGTTCGTTTTGTAATCGAAAGGTTTGGGGTTCAAATCCCTAATATAACATAATATATTTATATATACCTTACAAGTATACTATTTAATCGTCTTATAAATATAATATTTGGTTTATTTTATCGTCTTATTTTGTTAAATAGACATAATTATTAATTTTAATATTTATTTTTATAAATATATATATATTATGTATATATATATATATTATAAATAAATAATTCTATTTTTTATACAAATTATTTTTAATAATAAATATTAAATAGTATAATAATATCATAAATTAATGAATTATATATATAGACCTTATCGTCTAATGGTTACGACATCATCTCTTCATGTTGAAAATACCGGTTCAATTCCGGTTAAGGTTATAATAAAATAATAAATACCGATTTTTATTTAATTTATAAAAATATTATTTAATAACTCCATTTATATAAAAATATATAGAAGGGAAATAGCTCTTATAAATTCAATATATTAATTAATATATTGTGTTAAATCTATTTTATATGATGTTTATTTCTTAAAAATATCATTGTCAAAAATTAAAAATTATTAACCAACCCTATAATTAATTATTAGTAATTAAGGAAAATATATTACATTTATATATAAATTAATAAAAATTAATTAAGATATATATATTCTATATATTATATTTAATATATAATATTGTATATATATAATTTTTATATATTAATTATATAAAAATATATAAAAAAAAAATAAGTATATCTATATAATATAAATTTATAAAAAATAAGTATATTATATATATATATAAATATAAAAATTAATGGCATTTAGAAAATCAAATTTATATTTAAGTTTAGTGAATAGTTATATTATTGATTCACCACAACCATCATCAATTAATTATTGATGAAATTTAGGTTCATTATTAGGATTATGTTTAGTTATTCAAATTTGTACAGGTATTTTTTTAGCTTTACATTATTCATCTAATATTGAATTAGCATTTTCATCTGTTGAACATATTATGAGAGATGTACAACATGGTTATTTAATTAGATATATGCATGCAAATGGAGCTTCTTTCTTTTTTGTAGCTATGTATATTCATATTGGTAAAGGATTATATTATGGTTCATATAGATCACCAAGAATTGTATTATGAACAGTAGGTGTTGTAATCTTTATTTTAACAATGGCTGCTGCTTTCTTAGGTTATAAAAACAACAATAGCCTAATATCATATAAAAATATAAATTATATTAAAGATAAAATTAATAGAAGTAATAATAATCTATTTTTTAATAATTCATTAAATATTATTAATCAAAAACGTAATTATCATTGTAAATTACCTTTAAATAATAATATTAAAGATAAAATTAAAAATAATTATAATTATTCTATTACTGATAAAACTATAGAAGAAGTATTAAAAGAATTAAATATAAAATTATTATATGTATGAGATAATTTAGAAAATAAAAAAGTACGTCTAAATATTATTAATACCGTTAAAAATAAAACAGGTATTTATATTATTATTAATAAAATTAATAATAAATTTTATATTGGATCTTCTATAAATAATTTATATTTAAGATTTTGTAAACATTTATTAAACTTAAATGGTAATAAATTATTAAAAAAATCTGTTAAATTATATGGATTAAATAATTTTATTTTTGGTATTATTGAATTAAAAGATAATAATCTTATAGATTTTGAAGAATTATCTAATTTAGAAACTTTATATATTCTAACATTATTACCTCATTATAATATTTTACAAGAAGCTTACTCAAGTAAAGGTTATAAACATACTTCAGAAAATATTATAAAAATAAAAATTAGTTTTCTTGAAGAACGTCGTAATTTATTAGCTAAATTATCATCTAATAGAGTATGATTAAAAGAAAGTAAAGAAAAATTAAGATTAGCAAATCTTAATAAATTTGTATCTTCAGAAACAAAAAATAAATTATCTTTTCTTAGTAGTAAACTTGTAAAATTATATAATTTAAATAATAAATTTTTATGTGATTTTAAAAATATTTCTATAACTAGTCATTATTTATGTACAAGTCAAAAAACAATTTTTCGTTGTTTAAAAAAAGGATATATTTATATTCCTAATATTTTTATTCCTTATTTAAATAATGATTTTTTATCTAATAATAATCATATTAAATTATTAATTAATAAAAATGATTTACTATTTATTAATAGTAGAAATAAAATCACACAAAAGAAATCAGGTATTATTCCTTATAATTGAAATACTAAATTTTATATTATTAATTCTTAATTATATTTCCTTACCAACCACACATTACAATGTATGGTTGGTAGGATTTTTATATGATAGTCTACTATAACATATAAATATATATATATGGCTATAATAAATAACTTTTATTAGAAATATTATAGTATAGTAATTAAATAAAATATTTAATATGATATAAATAAATATCATGGCGACATTAGTGAAAACGATTAATAATTCTATTTAATAGAATCAAGATCGTCGGTTAAATAAATAATCGCGACAGACTAGTCCACTAGTGGGTATCTGAAATGATGCTTAATGTATAGTCGAAATTTATATATATATATAAATAGTATTGTTGTGTATATGGACAAATGTCACATTGAGGTAAAATAATTATTGCCTTAAATATATTTTATATAAGTATTTTAATTTATATTAAAAAATATAATATTATTTATAATATTACTAATAGAAAAAATATTATTAATAATATAGGTCCATTAAATATAGATATTTTATCTATTATTTATGGATCATTATTAGGAGATGGATATGGTGAAAAAAGAAAAGGTGGTAAAGGTACAAGAATTACAATTCAACAAGAATATTGTAATTCTGATTATTTATATTATTTACATAATTTATTTGCTAATTTAGGTTATTGTAATACTAATTTACCACTTATTAAAATAAGATTAGGTAAAAAAGGTAAAATTAGACAATATTTAAAATTTAATACTTGAACTTATGAATCATTTAATTTTATTTTTTATGAATGATATATTAAAAATCTAAAAGGTTCTGGTTATATTAAAGTAATTCCTAAATCATTAGAATTATATTTAACTCCTTTAGCTTTAGCTACCAACACCCCCCCTATAAGGGGGGGGGGTGTTGGTGGTATTTCTCCCTGTAAAGGGGAAAAGCTATTTGAATTATAGATGATGGATGTAAATTAGGTAAAGGTTTAAAATTCTCAACTAATTGTTTTAGTTATGAAGATGTACAATTTTTAACTTATTTATTATCAAAAAAATATAATATTAAATCTTCTATTCATAAAGGTAATAAAGAAAATACTCAATTTATTATTTATATTTGAGCTGAATCTATACCTATTTTAGTTAATATTGTATCTCCATATATTATTCCTAGTATAAAATATAAATTAGGTAAATATTTATTATAAAATGTATAGTATAATATTTATAATATTATGCGATATTATTGAAAACGTGTCAAAATTATATTGTTAAGTAATAAGACAGTGGGTAATAAAATTAATTATTATCCCAACAGAATAGTACAATAATAGGTATTATTAATTTAATATTTAATGTTTATTCGAAGAAAATTTATAATATTATTATAAAAATATAATAATTATATTATAACACAAGGTTTAATAATTATATTTAATTATAAATATATATTTTATATATTAAATTATATATATATATATAATATATATATATATATCATTTTATAAAATGAATAATATTAAATACATGGTATAGTTTATATTAACAATTTATAAATTATTATTAATAATAATTTATAAAGTTATTATTATTATTGTAATGATATATAATAATAAATTATAAATTATATTTTTTTCTTGGCACTAGTTATTACTAATTTATTCTCAGCTATTCCATTTGTAGGGCAAGATATTGTATTATGATTATGAGGTGGGTTCTCTGTTTCTAATCCAACTATTCAAAGATTCTTCGCTTTTCATTATTTAGTACCATTTATTATTGCTGCTGCAGTAATTATGCATTTAATGGCATTACATTTACATGGTTCATCTAATCCTTTAGGTATTACAGGTAATTTAGATAGATTACCAATGCATGGTTATTTTATTTTTAAAGATTTAGTAACAGTATTTGTATTTTTAATCTTCTTCTCATTATTTGTATTCTATTCACCTAATACATTAGGTCAAAATATGGCCCTATTAATAATTATTTATTTGGTTTTAACTTCACTTACAAAGTGAAAATGAATAAATTTCAAAAAATTAAATTTAATTATTATGTATTGTGCTATATGCTGGAAATCTTTAATTTATAATAAAACTCAATATTATTTTAATAATAATATGAATATTGTAAGTGGTTTATTAAATCCCAATAGAGTAAAATATTATTATAAAGAAGATAATCAGCAGGTAACCAACGTAAATTATTATTCAATCTATTTATTTTATTTTTGATTATTTAATAATAATTTATTAGTAGGTACCTCAGAGACTACACGCACACATAAAAATACCCATGAAGGTAATAACCACAATCCCCACCTATCTTATATTTATAAAGGAACATATATTAAAGGGGAATTTAATTCATTATTTTCAATTTCAAATAAAAAATATTCATATATGTCACAAAGATATTATAGTACTTCTAATATTAAATTTAATCAATGATTAGATTCCGCCCCTCTATAGAGGGGCGGGTAGTATTTGATTAGCAGGTTTAATTGATGGTGACGGTTATTTTTGTATTACACAAAATAAATATCTTTCTTGTGAAATTACAGTAGCATTAGAAGATGAAAAATTTTTAAGACAAATTCAAAATAAATTTGGAGGTTCTATTAAATTAAGATCCGGAGTTAAATCTATTAGATATAGATTACAAAATAAAGAGGGTATAATTAATTTAGTTAATGCCGTTAATGGTAATATTCGTAATAGTAAAAGATTAGTACAATTTAATAAAGTATGTATTTTATTAAATATTAATTTTAAAGAACCTATTAAATTAACTAATAATAATGCTTGATTTATAGGATTTTTTGATGCTGACGGTACTATTAATTATTATTATAGAGATAAAAATGACAAATTAAAAATTAGACCTCAATTAACTATTAGTGTTACTAATAAATACTTACATGATATTGAATATTATAGAGAAGTATTTGGTGGTAATATTTATTTTGATAAAGGACAAAATGGTTATTTTAAATGATCTATTAATAATAAAGAATTACATAATATTTTTTATGATTATAATAAATATTGTCCATCTAAATCATATAAAGGTAAACGTTTATTTATAATTAATAAATTTTATGAATTATATGATTTAAAAGCTTTTAGAACTCCTAATAATCTAGCTTTATATAAAGCATGATTAAATTTTGAAAATAAATGAAATAATAATAATGATAATTAATTCCTCTCACTATATACATATAGAAATGATTTTTGGGGGACTGGATATTTTCCAATTGAAAAAGGGGTAGTATATATTAATATATATTTTTTTTTATGAAGATATAGTCCATTTCTTTATTTTATTCTATTGTTGAGTAAAATAGAAAGCATCCAGATAATTATATCCCAGGTAATCCTTTAGTAACACCTGCATCTATTGTACCTGAATGATATTTATTACCATTCTATGCTATTTTAAGATCAATTCCTGATAAATTATTAGGTGTTATTGTAATGTTTGCTGCTATTTTAGTATTATTAGCTTTACCATTTACAGATAGAAGTGTTGTAAGAGGTAATACATTTAAAGTATTATCTAAATTCTTCTTCTTCTTATTTGTATGTAATTTTGTATTATTAGGACACTTAGGAGAATGTCATGTTGAAGTACCTTATATTTTAATGGGACAAATTGCTACATTCTTATATTTTGCATATTTCTTAATTATTGTACCTGTTATTTCTACAATTGAAAATGTATTGTTCTATATTGGTAGAGTTAATAAATAATTATAATAATACTTAATATGTTTTTAAATAAATAAATAAGTTTATAAAAATATTAAATATAAACAATTTTTAATAATATTCTTATTCAATTTATATTTATAAATTCTATTATTATGTTATCTATTTATTTAACTTCAGTTATGGAAACTTTATTATTAAATTTAATTAATAATAGTTTTATCTTATCAGGACGAGACAATAAAATATTTAATATATAAATATTTTAGTAGGATGACTAAATAAATTAAATATTTATATATTTAAGAAGGGAATAAATTTATTAAATAGATAATTATTATTTATAAGTAATAAATAAATATATATATATATATATTATATATGCAATATGATGTAATAGGTTAACATATTAGGGTCATGACCTAATTCTATACGTTCAAATCGTATTATTGCTATTTTATTAGTTAATATTAATAATGAAAATTATTAATTGTTAAAATTTTTAATATAAAATTCTATTATTAATTAATTAATTAATTAAATAATGGTCAATAAAATTAAAACTAATAAAATATTATATATAATTCCGTATCATATTATAAATATAATATGATGAAATAGTATAAAATATTTTTAATAAATATTATGAAAGATAATATATATGTTATATATAGGAAAGTCATAAATATATAAATTAAAATATATTTACTTTTAATTAATAGTAAATTATATTTTATAATAAAGTAATAAATATAAATAAATAATAATGGAAATATAATACTTATTATTATTATTATAATAAATTATATTTTTAATACTTAAACAATTAAATTTTATATTAAATATGCATTAAGTATTATTTATACCTAAAAGGTATATGATTATTAAATAAATATTATAATAATAAAGTAAGTATAATAAATATCTAAATAAATATATTATTAAATAATGAATAAATATTAATATATATAATTCGTAATACCTATCTTTTTATATCCTTTTTTACTATTATAATAGTATTAATTAAAAAGAGGAATACGATTAAATATAAAGTTATATAATAGTTATATATACATATTTATATTATTACTATTTTTTATTTACTTTGCACTATCCATCTATTAAAATTAATTCTATTTTTATAAATGGATAATAATAAAATAGAATAATATATTAATTATATATTTTTATTAATATCTTAATTTTAATATATAATTAAATAATATAATTTTCCTTTTTTAATATATTATTTAAATAAGGAAATAATATTATAATATACAAAAATATGCTTAAATATAATATATATATTTTCTTTCAATATAAAATATTAAAACTTAAATATTTATTTGATATTTTACTATTAAATAAGATTGTTAATAATAAAGAGTGGTTGGAAATATATATAATAACAGATAGAAGCCAAAGGGTTAGGCGCTTTCTTTGGGAGAAAGAGTTAGTTAGTTCGAATCTATCCTATCTGATTAAATAATATAATAAATTATAACAATATAATATATTTATATTTAAGGCTTCGAAACCTTTACGTGAAACACTCGAATCTATTTTATTTATTTGTGGTAGAATACTTAAAATAAATATAGGACTTATTTTAAACATAAAAATCTACCTATTTTATTATATAATATAAATTAATAATGGATTACAAATCTAATTATAAAGTAAAAATATATTCTATTTTAGCTTATAAATTTATAAACTTTCTTCTTCCAATCAATAATTTTAATATAAATACGGGGGACAATTAAATCCTAAATATATAAATATTAATTATAAAATAGTAATAAAGTAACTTATTAAAATTATAAGTAATATATAAATAAAATATTTCTTAATTATTATAATATTTATATTATATAATATATATACAATTATGAACATTTATATATAATATATAAATCTTTTAAATTTATATTAATAAATTAAATAAGGAATATTATATAAATAATTAATAATATTTAACAAATTATTATATATAATATGTTAAATATTAATGTAATAGTTTATTATAATATTTATTTTATAAACCTATTTCATTCATTCATTCATCATTTTAGTTTATTAAGACATAACTATTTAAAGATCTATATTAAAATATAAGTATAGTTCCCAACCCCCCCCTCATAGGGGGGGGTTGGGACAATTTAAATAGTTAATAATAGTAGGGTTTATTTATTTATTTATTTAAATAAATAATAAAATATATAATTAATATTGTGTAAAGTAATAACTAAAATATATAAAATAATTTTTATATATTAATTAACTTAATAAATATATATAATCAATTATGGTACAAAGATGATTATATTCAACAAATGCTAAAGATATTGCAGTATTATACTTTATTTTTGCATTATTTAGTGGTATGGCTGGTACAGCTATGTCATTAATTATTAGAATGGAATTAGCTGCACCAGGTGTACAATACTTAGGTGGTAATAATCAATTATTTAATGTATTGGTTGTTGGACATGCTGTATTAATGATTTTCTTTTTAGTAATGCCTGCTTTAATTGGTGGGTTTGGTAGCCTAAAAAAATATGAAAGTAATAATAAATATTTATTTTCACTATTAAATAATAATAATAATAATTTAGGTTCTTATTTAGCTGGTTTAATTGAAGGAGATGGTACTATTGTAGTTCAAGATTCTTCTTCTATTAGTAAACTAAAATATAGACCTATAATTATTGTAGTATTTAAATTAGAAGATTATGAATTAGCTAATTATTTATGTAATTTAACTAAATGTGGTAAAGTATATAAAAAAAAAGATCGTAATTATGTATTATGACTAATTCATGATTTAAAAGGTGTATATACTTTATTAAATATTATTAATGGTTATATAAGAACACCTAAATATGATGCATTTAATAAATGTGTAGATTATATTAATAATTATATTAATTCATCTACTTCGTCGTCCCATCTGCTAGATCGGGACGGAACTATTAAAAAATATCTTAATAATAAATTAAAAGATTATAATAATATTATTATTAAACCATTAGATATATCAGATATTAATTCTAATGCTTGATTAGCTGGTATAACTGATGCAGATGGTAATTTTAGTATTAATTTAATAAATATAAAGAATCGTTCTAATAGAGTTATACCTTATTATAGATTAGAATTAAGACAAAATTATCATAAAAAAGATTTAACTAATAATATAAGTTATTCTTATTTTAATATTATATCTAGTATTGCATCATATTTTAATGTTAATTTATATAGTAGAGAACGTAAATTAAATTTACTACTATCTAATAATAATGATAATAATACTTATAAAGTATATTCATCTTATCTAGTTATAGTAGCTAATTTATATAAAAATCAAAAAGTTATGGATTATTTTAATAAATATCCTTTATTATCATATAAATATTTAGATTTTAAAGATTGATCTAAATTAATTAATTATATAAATAAAGAAAGTTCTAATAAAAGTTGAGAATTAGGTGTATCTTTACGTAAAGATTATAATAAAACTAGAACTACATTTACATGAAATCATTTAAAAAATTCATATTTAGAACATTAATTAATATAATTATTTATTATTACTTTATTTAAAAGTTCTGCATCCTTTTATAATGATCTTTTATAATGGGTGTGGAGCCATTAAATAGTTGCCGTGATATATTGTAAAATATATTATTATTATAACACTATATGCGAAAAAACCCTAAAGTCATAATATAATATTATGGAAAATTCAATTAAGTTATGAATGTACTATAATATTAAAAATTATTATGAATAATCTTGGATTTATTATCTGGGATAAATGGATAATACGCAGGAAACCAAATAATAATTAATTATTATGTAGGATCCTCAGAGACTACACGTGTTACACCTATTAATATGTCTTTTTTAATAAACATATAAAAAATAGGTTGAAGATATAGTCCAAATATAATTGAAAGATTATAATAAATAGAACTATTTATTACCATTAATGATTGGAGCATCAGATATGTCTTTCCCAAGATTAAATAATATTGGATTTTGATTATTAGTACCTGCTTTAGTATGTTTAGTTACATCAACATTAGTAGAATCTGGTGCTGGTACAGGATGAACTGTATTAGTAAAAAAAAGGTTATGCAGTTCTAAAATGTCATTCGATGCGTGAAAGACCTCATATAATTTATTTATTAATAATTTATATAATTATGGATTATATATTATAAAATTTTATTATAACTTTATTATATATTTATTATACTACTTCTTAATTTGTAAACAACTCAATATTAGTCATCATTCATTTTTAATGTATGGTATCTATAAAATAGTTGAATACTTTTTTAATAAAAATATTTTTATTATTACTTATGAATATAAAATAAGAGAAGTAAAAATGTATAATATTAAAGGTTTATATGCCAGTGTAAATAATTTTACACTTCAGAGACTACATATGACAAAATTAATAAAAAGAAATTATACAACAAAAAAAATGAATCATATTAATATAAATGAATGATTAGATTCCGCCCCTCTATAGAGGGGCGGGTCGTATTTGATTAGTAGGAATAACTGATGGAGATGGTACATTTAATGTATATCTTAATATAAAAAATAAAAAAGTAATTTTTACTTATAAAATTACATTAATAAGTAAAAATGCTCAATTATTATATAAAATTAAATCTTATTTAGGAGTTGGTTCTGTATCATATCTTGATAAGAATCATCCTAATTTGGTTTCTTATTTAATTAGGGATAGAAAATTATTATTAAATAATTTAATTCCTATTTTTGATAAATATCCTTTATTAACAAGTAAAAGATTTAGTTATTTAAAATTTAAATCTTGTTTATTATTAAGTCAAGATAATAATTTATCACAAATGGATAAATTAAATAAAATTAATGAAATTAAAAATTTAACATTAAATGATAATTATATTTCTGATGCTTGATATTCCATTGTTAAACATATTAAAAATGTAGAAGGAATTAAAAATAATAATATAACTATTAATCCTAAGGTTCTTTACCCCTATATTTTATCAGAACAAGGTGTTATTAAAAAAAACCCATCAACTGTCTTTAGTGGGTGATGCTTCGAGGAATGATACTTTAATATTAATTATGATAAATTAAATCTTGAAAATATTGAAAAAATTATGACAAAATCATGATTAATTGGATTTCTTGAGGCAGAAGGATCATTTTTCATTGTTAATAAATCCTCTCTTAGATTAATTCATTCATTTGGTATGACTCAAAAATTGGATTATATTGTATTATATTCTATTAAATTATTATTAAATATTAATAATAAAATTCAAAATAAATCAAATTATTACAAATTAGAAACTACGAATTCTAAAGATATTGAATATATTATGAAATATTTTAGATATTCTAATTATCTATCTAAATTTTTGGGTATAAAAAGTTTTGAATTTAAAATTTGAATAAGATCTTATTCAAAATATAAAAATAATTATAATAAATTAAATCTTATAAGAGAAATTATAAGAAAATATAGACATAATGTATAATTTCTTTATTTATAACTTTATATAGTTATATTTGCTTATTTTTATAGTATATATAATTGATATAGTTATTAATTATAGTATATTAATAAAAATGAAGCATTAATATTAATTTAAGGTATAGTCCGAACAATATAGTAATATATTGATTAACAATTATTTTTTTTTGATATCCACCATTATCTTCTATTCAATCACATTCTGGTCCTAGTGTTGATTTAGCTATTTTTGCATTACATTTAACATCTATTTCATCATTATTAGGTGCTATTAATTTCATTGTTACAACATTAAATATGAGAACAAATGGTATGACAATGCATAAATTACCATTATTTGTATGAGCTATTTTTATTACAGCTTTCTTATTATTATTATCATTACCTGTATTATCAGCAGGTGTAACAATGTTATTATTAGATAGAAACTTTAATACTTCATTCTTTGAAGTAGCAGGAGGTGGTGACCCAGTATTATATCAACATTTATTCTCAGAAGCTTTCTGTGTAATTATTTTCAATAATCTTTCTAATAAATTATTAACACAATTAAAAATAGAAAATTTATCTAATATTACTAATGATCTATTAAAAAAATCATTATTAGATTTAACAAATGAAGATATTTCTAAATATAATTGAGAATGAGATAAAACTCCATTAAATTTTGATAAATTTTATAAAGAATTTAAAAAAGAGAAACCAAATGATAAATTACCTTCTAAAGAATTTTTAGAATGATTTATTGGATTCTTTGAAGCAGATGGATGTTTACTTATTCCTAAAAATAATCATTTATTTATAATTATTACTTCTCATAAAAAAGATTTACCACTTTTAAAATATATTCAAAATAATTTATCTATAGGAAATGTATGTATTAATTCTAATAAATTAGATAATTATAGATGACACGTTTATAATCAACTAGATGTTAAATTATTAATTCATTTATTTAATGGTAATACTGTATTACCTGTAAGATATGTTAAATTATCTATATTTATTACTAATATAAATATAAAATTATTAAAAAATAATGAAAAAATTATTATTATTATTAATAATTGTAAATTACCTAGATTAGATAATGCTTGATTAGCTGGTTTTACTGATGGAGAAGGTTGCTTTTCAGTAGGTAAAACTAATACTTTTTATAGAGCTATTTATAATATTAATCAAAAATATATTGCTAACAAAATTATTTTAGATTTTATTTTAAATTTATTAAGAGAATTACTTTCTTCTAATAAAGGTGGTGTATATAAACATTCTTCTAAAACTAATAATGTTTTTGAAATAAGAATTAGTAGTTTAGAAATTTGTTCTAAATTAAGATTATATTTTGATAAATATCCTTTAAAAAGTTATAAATTAATTGTATATCAAGATTGATTAAAATTTATTGATATAGCTTTAAATAAATCTTTATCTCTAAATATTAAAAAAGATAAATTATCTATTATGTTAATAAATATTAGAAATAAAAGTAAAATAAATTAAGATTATATTTCTTTAAATATAATATTTTATTGAGATTATTTTAATTTAAATATTTACCCCCTCCCGAGGTCCATCATGCTTTGCCTGATGGCCTCGGAGGTATTATTCTATACATTTTTCCCTTTTTTTTATAAGGGAGTTATTTTTGAATAATTATATATACCCCGGGGCCCTGCATTGCAGGACCCCCAGGATATTATTACTAGAATATTTCTTTATTAATTCGATAAATTATATTTAAAGAATAAAAAATTATAATTATATAGTTAATATTAGGAATAAAAAAAATAATTAAACGTAAGTTTATATATTTAAATATATAATATCAATATATCCCCTCTCGAGGTCGATTATATTCTGCATGATATTTTTAAGAGGGAGGGATATTTTTAATTTATATAAGAATTGATATATTATTTTTTAGTCTTAATCTAATTATACTTTAGAGGGTTATAATAAACCCTTGAGAAGAATAATATTCTAAATATTATATATATACTTATTTATATATATTCCTCCCCCCGAGGTCCATTATGCTCTGCATGATGGCCTCGGGGGGTATATTTTTTTTAGATAAAAATTAAGGCAACACTGATAGTACGGTTAAAGATAGCTCAATATTAAGACCGTCGGTTAAATAAGTGATCGCTACAGACTGCTTTATCGGTGGTTCCAATTAATTAATTGGGATTAATGTACAGTCGGCGTCTCAATATATATATAAATATATATTGGTCATTAATTATAATGAGTAATATATTATAATGGGTGAAATATATAATATATTATATGTACGACGGATTCTTTGGGCACCCTGAGGTTTATATTTTAATTATTCCTGGATTTGGTATTGTATCACATATTGTATCAACATATTCTAAAAAACCAGTATTTGGTGAAGTTTCAATGGTATATGCTATGGCTTCAATTGGTTTATTAGGATTTTTAGTATGATCACATCATATGTATATTGTAGGATTAGATGCCGATACTAGAGCTTATTTCACATCTGCTACGTGCGCCATTTAATTATTAAAATCTGTGGTTATAAAAAATAACCTACCATTTATTTCTTATTTAATTATTTTAGTTATAATAAAAATAATTTCTTTGGTTTATCTTCTAAATTATAAGGATATAGACCCAATAACAGAATATAAATTTAAACGTAATATTTCTTTTAATATAAAAAATAAAAATAATGTATCTGAAACAAGATTAATTGTATGGGATCCTTATATAATTCATTATAATATTAATGAATTATATAATAATTATTCTACTAATTATTAAAAATATAAATTTAATAATTTAATTAACAATTCTTGTGAATTAACTAAATATCAAAGAAGTATTTTAATTGGTATTATTTTATCTGATGGTTGAATTAAAGTAAATAAGAATTATCCATATTGAAATTATAAAATTCAATTAAAACAATCTTTAATCAATTCACAATATATTTGATTTGTTTGATTTATTTTAGGAAATATTATAAGTGGATTACCTAAATATCAAATTAATTCCTTAATGGGGAAACTATTTTATTCTTTAACAATTTCTACTAGATCTTTAAAATGTATTACTAATTTAGTTAATAAATTATTTTTTAATAATTTAAATAATTCGTCAGGTCATAATGCAGAAGCATCAGGGATTCAAGCAGAAAAATATATTAAATCAATTAATGAAGAATTATATCATTATTTTGATATTGTAGTATTAGCCCATATAATTATAGGAGATGGTTCAATAAAAAATAAAGGTGTAACTATTTGTACTGATTGTTTTAATTATAAAGAAGTTGTTATTTTAATAAATATTTTAAAAATTAAATTTGATTTAAACTGTACAATACATTTTGAGAAACATAAACCATTAAATGGTTTAAAATTACTTAAATTTACAAAATTAATAAAACAGAATAAATTAGGTAACTCTAGAATTTATATTCCTCAAAGTGAATTAATAAAAATTAAATCTCTATTAATTCCTTTTATGTGTTCACATTTTTATTATAAAATTAATTATAAATAATTATTTTGGTATAAAGCATTAAACTTAGGTATTTAAAGCAATTTAAAACTGACAACAGCATGTTTAAAAAGGGAGATTCTATTTATAATTCACTCCTAAGCTAAGAATTATAAGGTTATATTATAATAATTGCTTATTTAAAATTATTAATATAAAATATATACTATGTTCATATTCTCAATTACCTTTTATATATATATATATATGGTAATTGAACAGAACTATTTTAATTATATTATAATATAATTATTATAATGTAATTAGATATTATTAATAATAAAAAAAAAAATAAGAGATAATATTTAAAGGTAGCAGTTTAAATATCAAGAAATATATCTAATATTATTATATTAATAGAATATAACCTACGTAATTATATATCAGATTTTAATGAGAACTTGGGATTTACCCTATTTCGAAAAAATATGGTAAACGGAATTTCCATATTACATATTATAAATAAAATAATATGAAAGGGAAATAGTTTAATATTAATTAAGTATATATAATTAATATTAGAGGGAGAGCCGTATGCTTGGAAACTTGCACGTACGGTTCGGGAAAGGATTTTTAATTAAGTCTTTTATTATAAAATTAATATTTAAACCTTTTTAAGAAGGTTCGAATATTTATTAATAAAGGAAGGATTAATCTTCTATTTCACAATGATTATTGCTATTCCAACAGGAATTAAAATTTTTTCATGATTAGCGACTATCTACGGTGGTTCTATTAGATTAGCTCTACCTATGTTATTTGCTATCGCATTCTTATTCTTATTCACTATTGGTGGTTTAACAGGAGTAGCATTAGCTAATGCATCATTAGATGTAGCATTCCATGATACTTATTATGTAGTGGCTCATTTCCGTGCGACTTGTTAAGTTATTATTAATAATACTTACCATCTCATCTTTTATTAATTATATTATTTAAATAATAAATAATTATATAAAAATATTTGGATAAGTTATATTTTTACCGATATAAACCTAACTACAAGTGTATTAAAATGGTAACATAAATATGCTAAGCTGTAGTGACAATAGTAGCCATATCCTTGATAGTTAAGGTGAAGGAGCTTAGGTTGATCTAATATGCTCAATGAAAGTGAATCAAATGTTATAAAATTACTTAAGCCACTAGTAAAATCTGTTTAATATTTACTATAATAAATGGTTGATGTTATGTATTGGGGATTAACATACGGTAAATCATATAATCATTAGTAATATAGTTTGAGAGCTAAGTTAGATATTAACGTATTAATAATAAAACAAGGTAAGCCCTATAATTTATTATTATTATTATTATTAATAATAATAATACCTTATTATTATAGTTCCTATCTTTAAAATATTAAAGGGAACGATAAAATAGTATTAATTATTTTTAAATAAATAATTAAAAAGGATTAAGAAATATAAAATATAAATTATTGAAAATTTTTTAATATTTATAGGGTAAAAGATTGTATAAAAAGCAAATGTTAAATTGTAATGATTTAAATAGGAATTATTATTCTAAGATGAAAGTCTGCTGACTTATACTATAGGTGATATGCCCTTTTTTTATTTATTTATAAATAAAAAAGGGAGGTTTTTATTTTAAACTGATAAATATTATTAATTTTTTAATAATATTGAATAGATATTGCGTGAGCCGTATGCGATGAAAGTCGCACGTACGGTTCTTACCGGGGGAAAACTTGTAAAGGTCTACCTATCGGAATATTATGTATTATCAATGGGTGCTATTTTCTCATTATTTGCAGCTTATTATTATTGAAGTCCTCAAATTTTAGGATTATATTATAATGAAAAATTAGCTCAAATTCAATTCTGATTAGTATTTGTAGGTGCTAATGTTATTTTCTTACCTATGCATTTCTTAGGTATTAATGGTATGCCAAGAAGAATTCCAGATTATCCTGATGCATTTGCAGGTTGAAATTATGTAGCATCTATTGGTTCATTTATTGCTGTTATTTCTTTATTCTTATTTATTTATATCTTATATGATCAATTAATTAATGGTTTAAATAATAAAGCAACTAATAAATCAGTATTATACTCTAAAGCACCTGATTTTATTGAATCTAATGAAATCTTTACTTTAAATACTATTAAATCTTCATCTATTGAATTCTTATTAACTTCTCCACCTGCTGTTCATTCATTTAATACTCCAGCAGTACAATCATAAATTATAATAATATAATTATTATAAATAAATTATTAAATAATAATATTCTTTCTTTTTTTTTAAGTATTCCCTATACTTAATAAATATTATATTAAGTAGTAGGAATCTTTAAATTTTCTCATATAATTATTTATAATATATATTT